TTCGAATAAGCATGAGTAATCAAATGAAATAAAGCGGTTCGATAAGACCCCATACCTAAAGCTAACATCATATAACCCAGTTGGGACATTGTAGAATAGGCTAACCCCCTCTTAATATCTTTTTGAGCAAGAGCTAAAGTAGCCCCTAATAATACCGTTATTATACCTATCAAAGATATTAGATTCATTATGTAAGGTATAACTATGAAAAGAGGAAGAAGGCGGGCTACAAGAAAAATTCCCGCTGCTACCATAGTGGCAGCATGTATAAGAGCCGAAATAGGAGTAGGCCCCTCCATGGCATCAGGTAACCATACATGAAGAGGAAATTGCGCAGATTTAGCAACGGCGCCGGCAAATAATAAAGAGGCACATAAAGTAACAAATAAAAAATGAACCTCATTATTATAAATCAAGTTATTAAATATTTCGAACAAATCTTGAAATTCGAAACTTCCCGTTATCCAATAAAAACCTAAAATTCCTAATAATAAACCAAAATCGCCTATCCGATTAGTTACAAACGCTTTTTGACAAGCGTTTGCCGCAGCGGGTCGTGTGAACCAAAACCCTATTAATAGATAAGAACACATTCCAACTAATTCCCAAAAAATATAAATTTGTATCAAATTCGAACTAGTAACTAATCCCAACATTGAAGTATTGAACAAACTCATATAAGCAAAAAATCTCAAATAGCCTTGATCATGAGACATATAATTGTCACTATAAATAAGAACAAAAATTCCAACAGTAGTGATTAATATTGACATAATAGAGGTAAGTGAATCAATAAAGTAGCCAAACTCGAAAGAAAAATCATTATTGATGGTCCAAGACCATACATATTGATAGATAGAACTTCCATTTATTTGTTGAATAGACAGATCGACCGAAAAAATCATAACTATACTTAACAATAAAATATTGGGAAAAGCCCACCTACGACGAAGATTTTTTGTTGCCGTCGGAAAAAGTAGGAGTCCGATTCCTATTAAAATAGGAATCGGAAGTGGCACAAAAGGTATAATCCATGAATATTGATATACATGCTCCATAAAAACTTCTTTTCTTAGTCTTTCTTAATTAATCGTTTCTGATTCACCGGCTCTTATTTCTTTTGATTGAATGATTGAAAGGGAGCAATAAAAAAATCAAGATATTACAAAGTTAACTGGAATTTTCTATTGTTAATTTTTTAATCTTTCTCAACTATTTCAAAAATATTCAAATTTCGAAGTTAGAAGTAATCAAATGATATCGCCGAGTTACTAATTTTGAAAAAAAAAGAATTCTTTTTTTTTTTCAAATTTATGTATCCTTTAACAGATTAACTACGAGTCTCATTCGAATTTGATTGAAAATTAAAATTGGGCATACTCTCTCTTCGATCTTGACCAATTACCAATTAATAGAAAAAAATTAAAGTTTGCGTAGGTAGATAAAACGGTTTTTTAGACTTTTTATTTTGATGTATTTTTCATGTAAAAATTCGAAATGGAGATGGATAAATTCTAAACGTAGGAAGACAAAAAAATAGGCAGAGTATAGAAAAGGAAAGACCTTTTTTTACGTTTTTTTGATTTCATCAATTTTTTTTATATATCATAATAGAATAGATATAGATCCTAATCTATCCTATATCCTATAGATTTGAATGGAGATATAAGATTTGAATGGAGATAGAAAAAAGAAAGGTACCAATAAATTAAATAACAATTCTTTTTTTTTTGCTGGATAGTGTATGGAATATAAATAAAAAAGGTTATATCATATTGTTTTTTTTTGTTCTGGAATAGAAGCATTTTATGTGATTTTCCCGTCTCTATTCATTTTTTTATGAAATTTGTATAACATTTGTATAGTATATATATAGTTATAATCTCGAAAATCTATAGGAATAGATAAATAATGACATAAAAAGCCCGATCATTTTTTTTGTTTTAAAAATAAAATAGATGTCTTTGACATCCAACTATAGCATTGAATAACCTTTTTTTTGAATGGCAGTTCCAAAAAAACGTACTTCTAAATCAAAAAAGCGTATTCGAAAAAATGTTTGGAAAAAGAAAGGATATTGGGCGGCGTTGAAAGCTTTTTCATTAGCGAAATCTCTTTCTACGGGTAATTCAAAAAGTTTTTTTGTACGACAAATAAATTTGGAGTAATCTGAATTGGTTTAACTCGAATAAGATACAAAGGTTTTCTTTTTTGAATTAAGGTTTTCTTTTTTGAATTTTTGAATATCTTTTTTTTTTCATTTCCGGGGGGTGGGGATTCTTATTTTCCCCATCGCCCGTTTGTTATGTTAGTGTTATAATAATTTTTAATTTGTTATTTTTATAATATTGAATAATAAATAATAATAATAAATAATTTTGATATTTATACTATATGGGAGCACATACATAAGAGCTTTAACTGGGTTGTCGAAACTAATCCATTAAATTAAAAATTTAGTTTCAATTTTGTAACTTTATGAATCATTATTTCTCTGAATTACTATATATCCTTCCCTTGTTTTCAACCCACTTGAGAAAAAACCCCTTTCTAATTTAGTGGATATACAAATAATGTATCAATTTTAAGTGATCTAAAAAAATCCTATGCTTGTATAAGAAGATGAATCAAGATATATTTTTAGAATTAGAAATTTGAAATACTTTTTTGAAGTATGGTACAATTATGACAGGAATCGAAACGCTTTTTATATAACGTAACGTGTACAACCCAATATCTAGTTGGTTTGATAAATCCTTAAAACGTAAAGTCCTAACGATTAATACAAAGCTATCCAAATTACATAAATCTTTTGAAATCGTTGGATGTGGTGCTCAAATTGCGATCTCTAAAAATCATATTCTTTCATTCATTTATTCATTCAATTGATAAACATTTTTTTATGGATTCATAAAAATCATACAAAAGAATGAGAAATGAATCATTAAAAAATGTTTATGATAAAGAACCCCTTTTTTGTTTTGTTGAATTTTATCTATGAATTGAAGTTACAACTAGTTAGTTTCGTTACAATAAAGGAGTTCTCTTTTACTTTTAGGAAAACACAAACTAAAAAATCTCTAGCGACGAACTAATTAAATAAAATGATATGATAAATAATAAAGATTCCTTTTGAACCTTCAAATTGCTATTTCAACGAGTTTTTATTTATCAATTAAAAAAAAATGTTTCCTAAAAAATTTTATATTTTACATTAAATTGACCCCTTCACCTTCAATCTCGACGATTGAATAAAAAATGGGTTATTATGATTTCGAGCAAGCCGCTATGGTGAAATCGGTAGACACGCTGCTCTTAGGAAGCAGTGCTAGAGCATCTCGGTTCGAGTCCGAGTGGCGGCATGGTATCTTCTAAAAGAGATAGAATAAGTCCTATAATGAATTTAATTCCTGATTTCCATTCCATAAAACCGAGAAACCCTCGCTTTTTTCATCATTTTTATGATTTTTTCAACTTTAGAGCATATATTAACTCATATATCTTTTTCAGTCGTTTCAATTGTAATTACAATTCATTTTTTAACCTTATTCTTATTAGTAGACGAAGTCGTAGGACTATATGATTCATCAGAAAAGGGTATGATAGTTACCTTTTTCTGTATAACAGGATTATTAGTCACCCGTTGGGTTTATTCAGGACATTTCCCATTAAGTGATTTATATGAATCATTAATCTTTCTTTCATGGGGTTTCTCCCTTATTCATATGGTTTCCTATTTGAAATTAAAAAAAAAAAAGCGTAAACGTAAAAATAATTTAAGCGCAATAACCGCACCAAGTGCTATTTTTACCCAAGGCTTTGCCACTTCGGGTCTTTTAACCAAAATGCATCAATCCGCAATATTAGCGCCTGCTCTCCAATCCCAGTGGTTAATGATGCACGTAAGTATGATGGTATTAGGCTATGCAGCTCTTTTATGTGGATCATTATTATCAGTAGCTCTTCTAGTCATTACATTTCGAAAAGCCATAAAGATTATTGGTAAAAACAATAATTTATTAAATCAGTCATTTTCGTTTGGCGAAATCCAATACATGAATGAAAGAAGCAATGTTTTACTAAACAATGATTTTCTTTCTTCTAAAAATTATTACAGGTATCAATTGACGCAACAATTGGATTGTTGGAGTTATCGTATTATTAGTCTCGGGTTTATCTTTTTAACCATAGGAATTCTTTCAGGAGCCGTATGGGCTAATGAGGCGTGGGGATCGTATTGGAATTGGGACCCAAAGGAAACTTGGGCATTTATTACTTGGACCGTATTCGCGATTTATTTACATACCCGAACAAATAAAAATTTTGAAGGTGTAAATTCCGCACTTGTGGCTTCTATGGGATTTCTTATAATTTGGATATGCTATTTTGGGGTCAATCTATTAGGAATAGGTTTACATAGTTATGGTTCATTTACATTAACATCTAATTGAATTGACTAAAGAGGCTAAACCTAATAAATCCTAACGGAGGACAGCGTATATATAAGAAAACTTATTGTAAGCTGTCAAGAACCTTTTGAATCAAGTAGTGGAGTGATTCAAAAGGTTCTAACAAAAGCAAAAAATGTCTGATTAAAATTCAATTTAATTCTTTTACCCTTTTTTACTTAACTTATTTTTTTACTTAACTTAAACTTAAGAGAAGAAAAAAGACTTCTTTCTTTTTTTTTTCTTTTTCGTTGTACAACGAACAATTTTTTAAAATCATAGGATTACTTTTTGATTTTTTGTTTTATTCATGAAAACTATCTATAAAAATAATTATATAGAATAGTTTCGACCTTCTCACCTGATAATGAGAGGACGAAATCCGGATAAATACCAATACCTATTACGGGTAGAAAGATAGAGATCGAAACAAATAACTCTCGTGGGCCAGAATCAAAAAAATAAGAACTTAGAGCATTAAATAGCTTGTATCCATAGAACATTTGACGTGACATAGATAATGAATAAATAGGAGTTAATATCATTCCAATTGCCATTACGAAAGTAATTAGTATTTTTGGCATTAAAAAATATTTTTGGCTGGTAATTATTCCAAAAAAGACTATCAATTCTGCAACAAAACCACTCATGCCCGGTAATGCAAGAGAAGCCATCGATAAGATACTGAACATCGTAAATATTTTTGGAATGGAAATAGACATTCCGCCCATTTCGTCGAGATAAACAAGACGCATTCTATCATAACTCGTTCCTGCCAAGAAAAAAAGTGCAGCACCGATAAATCCATGAGATATTATTTGTAAAATAGCTCCGTTGAGTCCCGTATCAGTTATAGAACCAATTCCTATAATTATGAAACCCATATGAGATACGGAGGAATAGGCTATTCTTTTTTTTAAATTCCGTTGACCAAGAGATGTTGAAGCTGCATAAATTATTTGTATTGTACCCACTATTATCAACCAGGGGGAAAATATGGAATGAGCATGGGGTAATAATTCCATATTGATACGAACTAATCCATATGCTCCCATTTTTAATAAAATTCCGGCTAGAAGCATACAAGTACTGTAATGGGCCTCCCCGTGGGTGTCTGGTAACCACGTATGTAAGGGTATAATCGGCGATTTGACAGCAAAAGCAATAAGAAATCCAATATAGAATATTCTTTCCAGTGCGACAGGATATGATTGATTAGCTAATGTTTCAAAATTTAATGTTGGTTCATTAGAACCGTATAAACCGATACCCAAAACTCCTATTAATAGAAAAATGGAACCCACTGCAGTGTACAAAATAAATTTTGTAGCCGAGTACAGACGTTTCTTTCCCCCCCACATGGATAGAAGTAGATAAACGGGAATTAATTCGAACTCCCACATGATGAAAAAAAGTAAAAGGTCTCGAGAAGAAAATGATCCTATTTGACCACTGTACATTGCTAGCATCAGGAAATGAAATAATCGTGAATCTCGAGTAACTGGCCAAGCCGCCAAAGTGGCTAAAGTGGTGATAAATCCTGTAAGTAAAATGGGCCCTATAGAAAGTCCATCTATTCCCAATCTCCAGTAAAAATCAAAAAAATTTATCCATTTATAATCTTCCGCCAGCTGGATTAATGGATCGTCCAATCGGAAATGATAACAAAATGCATAGGTTGTTAGAAGGAGTTCGAATATGCATATACACATTGTATACCACTTAATTAACTTATTTCCTCTATGAGGAAGAAAGAAAATTAAAGAACCTGCAGATATTGGTAAAACTACAATTATTGTTAACCAAGGGAAATAATTCGTGGTAAAGACAAGATACGCTTGGACCAGAAAAACCCGTGCTCAGAAAGATTTTTTTTGAGCACGGGTTTTTTCAGTAAAAAAAAATAAAATGGATTCAAAATGTATTCAAGTGGAGTTTTCTTTTCTGGAACGTATCAATAAGCTAGACCCATACTTCGAGTTGTTTCATGCCATAAATAAACTCGAACGCTCAAGAAATCCGTTGGACAAGCGGATTCGCATCTCTTACAACCAACACAGTCTTCTGTTCTTGGAGCGGAAGCAATTTGCTTAGCTTTACATCCATCCCAAGGTATCATTTCTAACACATCGGTGGGGCAGGCTCGGACACATTGAGTACACCCTATACATGTATCATAAATTTTTACTGAATGTGACATGGGATCTATAAATTTTTTAACATCATAAAATTTCAATCTAGTAAACTTGTAAATGAATCAGTATAGTTAAACACCAGATGAATCAACGATTTACCAGAAATTTTCTAATCAATTTCTTTCCTTCGGGATCAACTCATAAGAAAGGACCAAGATACTTTGATTTCTTACGTTTTCGAAAACATGATGTAGATTCCAACATATTGGACGTGCTAATTCAAATTGGTGAATCTTATGATTTAATATTATTAATATAATATTACTTATTCAACAAAGTTGATTGATTGATACGCGTTGATTTTCTGTTACGATAAATCGAGGAAACAATAGCCGATCCAATAGCTGCTTCAGCGGCTGCAATAGCTATAACAAAAATTGAGAAAATATTTCCTTTTAATTGCCGACTATCAAAAAAATCAGAAAATGTTACAAAATTTATATTAACCGCATTCAGTATAAGTTCAAGACACATAAGGGCCCTAACCATATTTCGACTCGTGATCAATCCATAAATACCGATAGAAAATAAATAGGCACTCAAAACAAGTATATGTTCGAGCATCATTGAACAACTCCTTATCAATTTCGATTCATTTTAATATGAACAATAATTCAACGGATGGGATTGACTAGAATATAACAAAAAGAATATATTGGAAATATATCGAATAAAAGAATATATTGGAAATATATCGAATAAACGAATTTCTATTTTAGACATGAGCAATATTCAAATAGAATTCAAAGAAAATAGATGAAAATAGATGCGATAAGGCAGAAAAAAGTTTAATTTTGATTGCTTGCTACTCCTAGTTAGAAAGAGAAAGATTTATTACTGACGAGCCACAGCAATTGCACCTATCAAAGCAACTAAAAGAATTATTGAAATGAATTCAAATGGAAGAAAAAAATCTGTTGCTAAATGAATTCCAATTTGTTGACCATTACTTATCAAATCTTGTTCTATAATTTGGTTTGATCTTGTAGTCCAAATAATCCCGTACCACGATGTATCTAATATAGTAGTAATTAGCGAAACAAGAATACTTGTACAAACCAACGAAGTAAGGCCGTTCCCAATGGTCCACAGATTAAAATCTTTATAATATTCTGAACCATTCATGAACATCACAGCAAATAGGATTAAAACATTTATGGCTCCCACATAAATAAGGAGCTGGGCAGCCGCCACAAAATGAGAATTTGAGAGAATATAGAATAAGGATATACAAACAAGAACCAATCCCAATGAAAAGGCAGAATAGATTGGATTGGTAAGTAATACCACTCCCAGGCCCCCTAATATAAGACCCGATCCCAGAAAAACTAAAAGAAAATCGTGTAGTGGTCCAGGCAAATCCATTCTGTGTAAAATAAGAGATAAATAAATCGAAATGCTTTTCATGATCTTATTGACCCGACCAGGAATTTTTTTTTATGATACGTTCCTAATTGAATAAAATCCTAATCTATTAGGTGTGAATTGCTCTAAGTACAATTATTGTAAGTTTCGTTTTTGATTCTTTTTTTGTTTGTTTGAAAGATTCGAAAGAAAAGGGTATTTTGTTTTTTGAAACTATATATTTCGAAATAATTACGAATATATTAATAGATTTTCAATAAAAATGAATCCGAAATTCTTATCAACCAGTTAATTTGTAATTGAATTTTTATTTATTGACCAAGGGCCTCATTCTTTTTTAATTCAAACCAAACATTCTTTAAACTTAAACCAAACCGGAACCTTAAAAGAATTGGAAATTTCTCTTTAATAGAATAGGAGGTTTACTTACTCAGTTTTTCTTTGAATCGAATTCAAAATTGTTCGAATTGTATAATCGTCAATTACTGACATTGGTAAACGGCCCAAAGCAATTTGATTATAATTCAATTCGTGACGGTCGTAAGTAGAAAGTTCATATTCTTCAGTCATTGATAAACAATTTGTTGGACAATACTCAACGCAGTTACCACAAAATATACAAATTCCGAAATCAATACTGTAATTAAGCAATCGTTTTTTTCGAATATCCGTTTCAAATTTCCAATCAACAACAGGTAGATCTATAGGGCATACACGAACACATACTTCACAAGCAATGCATTTATCAAATTCAAAATGGATTCGCCCGCGAAAACGCTCTGATGTGATTAATTTTTCATAAGGGTATTGAATAGTTACGGGTAAACGGTTTGCGTGGGATAAGGTAATCATGAACCCTTGACCAATGTACCTTGCTGCTCGGACTGTTTGGTGGCCATAATTCATGAACCCAGTTACCATAGGGAACATATCGTGAATATCTATGAATAATTTTATGTTTGTTTCTTTCTCTTGTTTGAACCAAGTCATGAATCTCATATTCTTTTTTTCTTTACAGTGAAAGAAGTTGGAAAGAAGTTGTTAATAATAGATTACCGAGAGAAATGGGTAAAAGAAATTTCCATCCAAGATTTAATAATTGGTCCATTCTTAACCTAGGTAAAGTCCATCGTGTTGCGATAGAAATAAACAAAAACAAATAAGTTTTAGTTAATGTAATAAAGATACCAATTGTCGTTCCAAAGATTCCATTCATTTTATTTAGTTCAAATAGCTCAGGGACGAATACGTACGGAATGGAAATATTCCAACCCCCTAAGTAAAGAACTGTTACAAATAACGAAGAAAGTAATAGATTTAGATAGGAAGCAACGTAAAATAAACCAAATTTGATACCTGAATATTCGGTTTGATACCCTGCTACTAATTCTTCCTCGGCTTCTGGTAAATCAAAAGGTAATCTCTCACATTCTGCTAGAGAAGAAATTAGAAAAACGATAAACCCTATTGGCTGACGCCACAAATTCCATCCCCAAAAACCATATTTTGATTGCGCCTCAACTATATCAACTGTACTTGAACTGTTAGATAATTATAGTCGATGATAACATCACTGTTTCCATCGCTAGTCCAAAACCGTACATGAGATTTTCACCTCATACGGCTCCTCTGGGTCACAAATAAATTTAAGGACCGAATCAGTATTATTTATCTTCGTATGGTTGTAGAATAGATAGAGAAAAGATGGATTGGAAGGTCCAAAATTATACCAATGGAATTCTGTCTGCTATATTCTTCAGAATAAAAAAAAATGCTTCTGAATTGATCTCACCCGTTAATAATTTCAATTTCGATTTGTTGAGTAATAACTTAAGCCTTCAATAAAATACTTCTTGTAGAATATCAATAGATATTTCAACCCATTGTTTTCGATTACGAAAAAAATGAAACATTACATTAGCTCATAAATCATGACACGAATTAGAGCTCTCTATCTATGAAAGAAAGAATAAAAAAGAAATCTTTTTTTTTATTCTTTAGTGTTTCTTTTTCGTTCCTATTCTTCTTTCGGATCTGAGAAAACCATGAATGGGGCTTAAACTAAAAAATAGTAAAGGATTATTTCGTTCCTGATAGTCATTACTTTAATCGGCGGATAGGAGCATACTCTGGACCGGAATCGTGGGGAGTACGGCCTAGTCATTTCTACGAATTGAAAGCCCCGATTAGTATTCTTTTTATGTTATCCAGAAGTCTCTTTTTCTATAATTTACATAATCTCCGTTACTAATCCTTTATGTATTTTTGTGTTCCTAACCATCCACTCGTTTTTTTTGTTCAATCCCCCGTTTGTTTAGCAATACATGTATGGGAATCCATACAAAGGATAGCGAAAACTCTAGACGGTTGATCTTTTGAGCCCGCTTCAAGCTAGATTGACTAATCAACCCGCCTTGGGGTAAAGACTACTTTCGCTTACGTTTTCTTCCACTTAACTCTTGTACATAGTAAATGAGATTCAATTATTTTGTTTAATTTACTGCGAATTTATAAACTGCTTTCTTTCACTCATATATAACTATCTAATTTAGTTTATCAACCTGAACTGAAGGATAATAAAAAACGAAGATATCTATTCAATCCATTCAACTTATTTTCTAGAACGAAAGGAATAGGGAAAATAAAAGTTTATATTTCAACGAATCGCACGTAGAGATATTGATAAAACACATAGAGTTAATGGTATTTCATAACTAATCGATTGAGCAGCAGCTCGCAGACCACCTAAAAAGGAATATTTATTATTTGATCCGTATCCTGACATAAGAAGTCCAACAGGAGCAATGCTTGAAAGGGCAATCCATAAAAAAATACCGATATTGAGATCGGCTAAAATAAGGCGAGAGCTAAAAGGAATTACTGCAAAATTTAGTAAAATTGATATGACTGCTATAGACGGTCCAATACTAAATAAACGAGTATTTCCTCTAGATGGAAGAATATTCTCTTTGAAAAGCAGTTTTGTTCCATCTGCTAGAGCTTGAAGAATTCCCAAAGGACCGGCGTATTCAGGCCCAATACGTTGTTGTATTCCTGCAGATATTTCTCTTTCTAACCATACAATTACTAGTACACCTATTGTGATTCCCAATACAAGAGTCAAAATAGGGACCAACATCCATATGATCCCATAGACCTCTTTTAAAGATTCCAATCTGTAAAAAGAATTGATATCTTGTACTTCTGTCGTATAAATTATCATTTCAACGATCCACTTCTCCCATAATGATATCTATGCTACCTAGTATCGTCATAATATCAGCCAATTTCATTCTTTTAACTAACTGAGGAAGAATTTGCAAATTGATAAAACCCGGCGGGCGAATTTTCCATCTCCAAGGAAAACCGCTTTGATCCCCTATCAGAAAAATTCCTAATTCTCCCTTTGGAGCTTCCATTCTCGCATAAAGTTCTTGTCTCGGTAATTCAAATGTGGGAGAAGGTTTTTTACTAATGAATCGATATTCAAAATCATTCCATTCTGGATCCCTTTCTCGATCAAAGCATCGGATTTCTAAATTCTCATAGGGACCCCCCGGAATTCCTTCCAGGGCCTGTTGAATTATTTTTATGGATTCCGTCATTTCACTGATTCGGACTAAATAACGAGCTAATGAATCTCCTTCTTTTTGCCACTGGATTTCCCAATCAAATTCGTCGTAACACTCATAATGATCAACTTTCCGAAGATCCCATTTGATTCCCGATGCTCGTAGCATTGGGCCGGATAAACCCCAATTTATTGCTTCTTCTCCACCAATAACGCCTATCCCTTCAACTCGTTCTAAAAAAATAGGATTTCGCGTAATAAGTTTTTGATATTCAACAATTCCTGTTAAAAAATAATCGCAGAAATCCAAGCATTTATCTATCCAGCCATAAGGTAGATCGGCCGCCACTCCTCCGATACGAAAATAATTATGCATCATTCTCATACCGGTGGCAGCTTCGAATAGATCATATACTAATTCTCTTTCTCTGAAAATATAGAAAAAAGGGGTCTGTGCACCAATATCTGCCATAAAAGGTCCAAGCCATAATAGATGAGAAGCTATACGACTCAACTCCAACATAATTACTCTGATATAGCTGGCTCTTTGAGGGACTTGAATATTCCCCAATTGCTCTGGTCCATTTACGGTTATTGCTTCCGTGAACATAGTGGCTAAATAATCCCAACGCGTTACATAAGGCAAATATTGTATAATTGTTCGGTTTTCCGCAATTTTTTCCATTCCTCTGTGTAAATAACCTAATATTGGTTCACAGTCAACAACATCTTCACCATCTAGAGTAACGATGAGACGAAGAACACCATGCATTGATGGGTGGTGAGGTCCCATATTGACTATCATAAGGTCTTTTTCTGTAGCTGATAGATTCATAAGTTTTTCCTCGATTCATTCTTACATGAATTGTTGAAAACGAAAAGAAGTACATCAAAATGAAAATCTAATAAATCGACTAATTCAAAATTTGCAAATTAACGATTTTTTGATTCCCGAATATCCAACTCACTAATTAATTCTTTATAACGTATTTTATTTTTCTTTGATAAATAAGACAGCAGTCGTTGACGTTTTCCTAGAATTTTACGTAGACCTCTCTGAGATAAATAGTCTTTTTTGTGCAATTCCAAATGTGAAGTAAGTTTTCGTATCTTATTGGTGAAACTAACTATTTGAAATTCAACGGACCCCCTGTTTTCTTCTTTTTTTTCTTGAAAAATAACTGAGATGAATGAATTTTTTACCATAAAACAAAATATTCTCTCCCCTTTTTTTTGAATGTGAATTTTACTGATCAGTAATAATAATATCAGTCATTTTGATATACACAATGATTTTAAGTTCGTTATGAACTTTCTAATTTGTTCAAATAAAATTAATTAATTCGTTTTTCAATTTAATTCGTACAGAGATACAAAAGAGTGATATATTTCGACAAAAGAGAAAATTTTAGAGTTCAAATAAGAGGATCTTGTTGATTCATTTGTCGATCTAATTAATATATATATTTGATATGTATGTCATTAAATTAGTATCATGTATCAAAATGAAATGTAAGACAATCCTTGTGCCTATCTATTTGTTTTCATAGACCCGGCACGGTACATACATAATATATGGGAAAATGTACCATTAACGACTTTTCAAACGCGGATACATATGTATCCTTACCATACTGAAACGACTGCCATTATTAGTATTAAACCAATAGCGATTCATACAAGCTAAATCTTCTAATCGATAATTGGGCCAAAGAAAGAACTTTAATTTAATTAGTTTCTTTTTATCACTATCAAGATGTTTGTTTTTAGTCAAAACTTGACCGCAGTTTTTTACATTATTTAAAAATACTGGATTTCTATGCATACCATTTTTAGCCCTTGAATTGAAAGAAATTCGAATTCGCAATTCTCGCCGGTGGTAAGGAGATAAAATATTTTCAGGAACAAACAAATCATAATGATTTTTGTCTTTATTTTCAGTCATTTTTTGATGTCTTGCAATAGATTCATCAAAATTCTTTTTATCAATATAGTTTTTTTCTTGGTATCTTTGATTAATTTGGTGTTTATTTTTATGAACCAACGAAATACTTATAGTTTGGTATAGAATAAATTGGCCATCATTTTTTACCGATAGACGAACCGGATCGATAATCAATATTCCTTTTTTCATTAATTCTCTAAGAGTTAAATTCTTATGAATCATCAAAATATCCAGATTAATTTCTCCCCTTTGAATAGAGGATATAACAATTTCGTTTGGATTTATCAGTCTAAGCAGGAGACAATATACTTTGATATTATTGATTATTCTTTGATTAAAAGAATCATTCCATCTCAATTGAAAACGCAAATACCTTTTTAGGAAGAAATCAAGCTGTGCTTCCATGTTGCTCTTGTATTGCTTTTTCTTTCTACATTTTTTTCTGTCTGATTTACCATAATCTTCTTCAACATCTTTTTCTTGGTTTGAGAGAACGGAGTTTGAGAGAACGGATTTCAAATTTCCTTGTTTTTGTGCATCTGATACAAGATCCCCTTCGCCTATGAGTTCTTTTTCTTCTTGATTTCGATTCTCTAATCCAATAATTTTTTTTTCATTCGGTGCTATAAGGGGGTCCCTTTTTTTATTTTCAATAATATTTTTATTAATGTTCCCATTTCCATTAAAATTTAAAAGAAGTAATTTTATTGGTATGATCCATGTTTTAACCTTATACGCATTATATAGCAGCATAAATTCTGGGAAGAACCAAAGCTCCAGATTCGATATAGGACGACTTAGTATTTCTTCATTCATTCCCATCCAATCAAAAAGGAAGCCCTTTTGATTGGATGGGTTGCTTTCTTGATCTTGATAAATTGTGAAATAAAAAAGGTCCATTTTATCAATTATTTGATAATTATTAACCACAGTCTTAATATTTTTCTTACTCTTGGTACTGGTATCGACCCAGGACTCAATATCGGCCTTATTTCTAAGACAAAAATGAAGAATTCGCCAATTTAAAAACTTTCTATGCGAAAATTTCCCCATAGCATCTAGGATATCGTCTTCTCCTAGATAATTATGGATAGGGATATCCCTCAGTGTAAGTGTATCAAAAAATTTGCGTTTATCCATGTTGTAATTATAAGAAATCTTTTCCCTCTTATTTACTTGGAATGGTGATCCATAAGAATACGGGTCCCTCTTATCTTGATAATTAATAGATTTATATGATAAAAAATCATATCCATAGTGTTTTTTCAAATTTGATTTTTTATGTTCTTGATTCAGTAATGAATTCGCTTGAAAATCATTTTTTTTTTCGTAATGAATTAATCTTTCTTTTTCATCTGAATCCCATTTTGTTAAATCTTCATTTTGAGCCAGATAGCGTCGATTGGCTCTATTTCGCCATTGTCCTGGTACTAATCTAAGCCATCTACTCTGAAATAAATCGTATTGATAACGACTCCTTAACCAGTTTTTCCATTCATTCATTCCAGAATGCCAAAAGATTTTCTGTCTTAACCCATAATGGTGTCTTAATCTGGAATGAGATACTCCCTGTTCTTCAAAATAATCTTTTATTTCATTTTTAAGAAAAAGAGATGTTCCATTATATTGAAGGATAGGTTTGAATTTATAAAAACTAATAACTTGGGTTTGTGATAATTTATAAAATACATATGCTTGTGAGAAGGAGGATAAGTCACAAAAAGCTTTTTCATTTTTATTTCTAATACTAACATTAGAAAGTGAAGAAAGTGAGTTTTTTATAGTTGAAATAAAATGAGTTGTATTTTTAGTTGTTTTATTAATTCTTTCTTGATTTGCTTCATTATTGTGAATGAATTTCTCAATCATTTTTTTTGTTGATTCAAGAAAAAGTTGTGTATTGGTTCTTGGAATATTAATGATATATAGAAGAATATCTATGTATATCTTTTCAATGAAAAATTTTATAAAAAAATAGAATTTACGGATTAATCGAATAGTTCTTCTTTTAAATATTTGCCAATTTTTTTTTGATGATTCTAATATTTTATCCCGATAACTTATTTTGTTAGAACTACTATTTATTTCTTGAGTTAGAAATTCGTTTTTCTTGTCTTTTATAATTCTAATTTTTTCTATTTTATTTTTGATTGTGTTTGTTCTCGTAGTCAGATCCTTTATTTTTTTTTCTGTTAATGAATAAGTTATCCGCTCCATAGATTGAATTTGAAGGGATGATTTGCGAATCGTCTTATTACTGATTAGCGAATCCTTTTTAGTTTCGCCCAATTCATATATTTCTCTCAACCCAAAAAATGGAATTAGATTTTTTTTTGAAAGTTCTTTTATTATTCCCTTTAGAGATAGAATGCTTTGAGTGACCCATTTTTTTCTTTCTTTTGAGACTTTTCGAAACAATTTTGTTTTTTCTTTTAAAATTGTTAAAGCTATAAAACATTTCGTTTTCAATTTTTTTTGTTTTTTTTTTAGTTCTTTTAAAATAGGCTCAAAAAACGAACGCCGTTTTCGAGCAGAACCGAAAGGTAGTTCAGTTTCCATTCCCCAAACTGTTAAAAAGCAAAAATCATTCTTTTGACCTTTCTTTTTTTTCATTGGATCTTTATGCGAGGGTTGTAGTGCAACTCTATGCCAAGGTTTCAGGCAAAAAGGAAATAGGATTTTTATCTGAATACCGTCTGTTAACCAGTTTTTTGGAAATTCTGTTTCGGATAATTGAACACCATTATAAGTACATTTAACATGCATTTCGCGATTCCAATCCTTTAAATCCTCGGACCACTCAGGAAATTGAAATAATAACATACGGGCAACGTTTTTAGCTATTATCAATGAAGGTAATATAATATATTTTCTAAGAATTGATTGGGTTATTAACATGGAGCCCCTTATTACTTGAGCAACTAAAATGCTGTCCCAAGCTTCTCCTATTTCTATCCGTATTTTCTCTTCTCTTTTGTATTTTTCTCTTTCGTCCTTGTCTTTTTTCTCGATCTTTTTTTCTGTATAATCAGAATCTGTATAATCAGAAATTTGTGATTCTTTTTTTTTACATATCCAATTTCGAGATATTAGTTTCAGCGGCCCAGAAATATCAAAAGAAAAAAAGAGGGGTTTGTCTACTCTGTCCAAAAAAAGTGGGGAATGCACATTTGCTTGAAACAGTTCCCAAGTAATTGTTTTACGCCTTTGGGCACGCATGGAACCTTTTATTATGTCGCGGCGAAAATCCGATTGTTGCGAATAGCGTATCAAAGCCATTTCATTTGTTTGATCAGGACCATTAGTATCCTTGGTATTAATATAAGTATCGGCGTTTGCCTGGTTATTAGTAAAAATCACTACGCGCTTGGATTTTCTTGAACGAATTTCATGCTCTGCTGTTAGAACTGTTAGATTTTCCTCGTTTTCTCCCTCCTGTTGTTCTAAATCGTCGATTAATTTGTATGACCATCGAGGAACTTTTTTACTTATTTCTTTTATTCCAATAGATTTTTTTCTAATTGTTTGATTGTTGGGATTAGTTATAACTATATTGAATAAAAATTTCAATATTTTTACTCGATCCTCGGAATCGATATTTCCCTGTTCGTCTTCTGTCAATGTCAATAAAGAGAGTTCTTTTTCTGTTGATAATGATTTTATATTGAGTGTATCTAGTGTCTGTTCAAATTCGTGATAATCAGTAGTAAGAAGTATAGCATGAATCTTATTTATCCAAAACGGATCCGTGTTTTTTTTTTTAGAAGTTTGATTTATGCTTAAAGGTGAAACCCATTTTTTGATTCTTCCACGGTAGGGTCCATGCAAGAAAGGATCATATATTTTAGGTAAGTATTCTCTTTTAGTTTCATTATTAGAGAATCGAGTCCTTTTTTCAAGTATGCCCAGCTCAAAAGATTCCTTATCTAAAGATTCGACTCTTTTTATAAACTCCTTACTTAAATTTCTTCTTTTT